GAGAGATATTTTGTTCCACCACAAAAATTTATTGGATTCTTGCTTTTCAAAGAATTTCTACGATACATCGGAACAATCATTTATAACAGTTAATGATTTCTAAGAGCAGATTCAAGGGGTAAATCTGCATTTGGTCCGGTCATTTGATTTGGTATTTGGTAATAGTCAAGTAAAAAAGATAATAACGAATAGAAAAGAATAATGGCTTGGTTCGTGTATCTACGGCTAATCTACGGTAGAATAGAAGGTTCCATCGGAACAATTATTTATTTATTTCAGAGTACCTTGTCCCTTTTTTTAAAAGGGGCGGTGGGGGATAAATGACCAGAAGGTATTGGAACATCAATTTGGAAGAGATGATGCAGGCAGGAGTTCATTTTGGCCATGGTACTAGGAAATGGAATCCTAAAATGGCACCTTATATTTCTGCAAAGCGTAAAGGTATTCATATTACAAATCTTACTAGAACTGCTCGTTTTTTATCAGAAGCTTGTAATTTGGTTTTTGATGCAGCGAGTAGGGGAAAACAATTCTTAATTGTTGGCACTAAAAAAAAAGCAGCGGATTCAGTAGCACGGGCTGCGATACGGGCTCGGTGTCATTATGTTAATAAAAAATGGCCTGGCGGTATGTTAACCAATTGGTCCACTACAGAAACGAGACTTCATAAGTTTAGAAACTTGAGAACGGAACAAAAAACGGGGCGACTTAATCGTCTTCCGAAAAGAGACGCGGCTATGTTGAAAAGGCAATTATCTCACTTGCAAAGATATCTGGGCGGGATTAAATATATGACGGGGTTACCCGATATTGTAATTGTCGTTGATCAGCACGAAGAATATACGGCCCTTCGAGAATGTATCACTTTGGGAATTCCAACAATTTGTTTAATCGATACGAATTGTGACCCCGATCTCGCAGATCTTTCGATTCCAGCGAACGATGACGCTATCTCTTCAATCCGATTAATTCTTAACAAATTAGTATTCGCAATTTGTGAGGGCCGCTCTAGCTATATAAGAAATCCGTAATTAATAATAAGAAAAATAACCTCTTTCGGAAACTTCATAGATTTTTGGAATCTACTTCTACTACTTTTTCTCAATCTCAAAAAAAAAGATCAAAATATCTGGGGATATTATGTGATTAGTTGCTATTGAAAATATACGATTCAAGTAGTCAAGTGGAGAAAGAGATGATTGAATCAAAATAATTTCGTTTAAAGTCTGATTTTTCTCAGAGGTCAATATGAATGTTCTATCATGTTCCATCGAGACACTAAAAGGGTTATACGATATATCCGGCGTAGAGGTAGGCCAACATTTCTATTGGAAAATAGGCGGGTTCCAAGTCCACGGCCAAGTCCTTATTACTTCGTGGGTTGTAATTGCTATCTTATTAGGTTCAGCCACTATAGCTGTTCGGAACCCACAAACTATTCCGACTGGCAGCCAGAATTTCTTCGAATATGTCCTTGAATTCATTCGAGATGTGAGTAAAACTCAAATTGGAGAAGAATACGGTCCTTGGGTTCCTTTTATTGGAACTATGTTTCTATTTATTTTTGTTTCTAATTGGTCAGGAGCTCTTTTACCTTGGAAAATCATACAATTACCTCATGGAGAGTTAGCCGCACCCACGAATGATATAAATACTACTGTTGCTTTAGCTCTACTCACGTCAGTGGCATATTTCTATGCAGGTCTTAGTAAAAGGGGATTAGGTTATTTTGGGAAATATATTCAACCAACTCCAATCCTTTTACCTATTAACATATTAGAAGATTTCACAAAGCCTTTATCACTTAGTTTTCGACTTTTCGGAAATATATTAGCTGATGAATTAGTAGTTGTTGTTCTTGTTTCTTTAGTACCTTCAGTGGTTCCTATACCTGTGATGTTCCTTGGATTATTTACAAGTGGTATTCAAGCTCTGATTTTTGCAACTTTAGCCGCGGCTTATATAGGTGAATCCATGGAGGGCCATCATTGACTAGTTTTCGAAAGATTCTTTTGGGGGGCTTAGCCCAAGTCAATGTATGCGCGGCTACAAATAATCTACTTAGGGAATATAAATATACAACTACACTATAGACGATATAGAATAATAGCAAAAAAGATTACGATATTAGAGTAGAGAATTGTAAAAAAAAAGGAAAGAGATCGAAAAGATCTTTTTCCTAAAATTCCTATTTGATCCACTTATATCATACCCCCCTCAATGAGGATTCATTTTATATTGAAAAGCCAATCTTAATAGAAAATATTCGGAGTCATAATTTTAAATTTGAATTGAATAAGAATTCTTGTGGTATATGTTTACGACGTGTGATTAAATAAAAAAGATGTTCTATAGAATGATTCCCCTTTCAATGGATTTTATTCAACGATTGACCAAAAGAAAATTTTTATATTAGAAATAAAAAATTGCATGAACTTAGATCAACCAAATAATGATATTTCTGTGCAATGATTCGGTTGAATCAATTTGTCCATTTCGA